GGGTATTTCAAACGATATCTTACCTATTCGGGCACATCTCAGCGTCACAAACTTTGTTTTAACACCGGAAGCTTATTTACAAAATTTATATTAAAAAAGACACTTTGGGATTGCTGAATCATAGACGAATCAAAAAAATGATATATAAAGCAACGGAACCATCATAGTATTTTTTTTTACTCCTACAAAAAAAGAAGGATGGTAATTGGATCATTTATGGATCGGCATATAATACAACCTATATTTTGTTTTCGTTCGCCGAAAGGAAAGGTAAAAAAACGTAAATTCCATTGTGGAGCCGTATGCAATGCACAAAAAAAGCCTGTACGGTTTTTAAATTTTATCTGCTTTTTTGGTTATCTCGCCTCATTCTGCGAAATATAAGAACCTTTTCTATTATATCATCAGGGTAATGATCCATCAACCCGCTAGTTCGTTTTATGAGGCACAAACGGGAGAATTTATCTTGGAAGCGGAAGAACTACTAAAACTTCGCGAAACCATCACAAGGGTTTATGTACAAAGAACGGGCAAACCTATATGGGTTGTATCCGAAGACATGGAAAGGGATGTTTTTATGTCAGCAACAGAAGCCCAAGCTCATGGAATTGTTGATCTTGTAGCGGTTCAATAAAAAATAGGAGCTATTTCGTGCAAATCTACAATTTTTTATTTCATATCTTTTTAGATTAAAGGTGTAGTTTCATATTCTCTTCAATATATATATATTTTTTTTGAAGAGAATCTTGAAGAGAAGTAATTCAGAATTAGCCGGTTAGAACCAATCTAAACCAGCCCATTATTTATATGATTCCGTATGCCAACCATTAAACAACTTATTAGAAATACAAGACAGCCAATCCGAAATGTCACGAAATCCCCGGCGCTTCGGGGATGCCCTCAGCGACGAGGAACATGTACTCGGGTGTATGTGCGACTCGTTTAGATCATAGACTGAGACACAAAAAGGAAATTCTTTTTTAGATCAGTACCTTTGAATAAAATAGAATGTAGGAACTCTATTCATTATTTAAAAAAGATAGATCGTTCCTATCTTCTATTGTGTCTGAAACTTATGGTTTACATTGGTGCAAATCCAATCAACTCCATTTTTTAGAAAACCCCCAATGATAACAAATGGTTATCCATTAAGCGGGGGAAATTCCATTTTTTATTAAAAAGATTCCACTCTTGAAAGAGAAGAACGGACTAACAGGGTAAATGACCAAATAAATTTTAAAAATGAAATACCGTTACTGTATAAAGTGGATCTTATTGTGAAAGACCTATTACTGGAATATTCATGGGGTAGAGCCAAAGAATGTGAATTGTACAAGTTACCAATAGTATTGATTAATTAAAATTAAAAGAAGGAGCTCCGGTGTATAGAGAGGACCTCACCGTTTTAGAAGTAACCATAGAAACGATGGAACCCACTATTTATCCCTTTATATTTACTATTTTTTGTAGTTATTCTATTTTTTATATTAAGTATCCAGGCAATTTATCCTTTCAAAGCAAAGGAAAAAACCTAGCAAAAAATAGTGGTGGGGAAGGTTAGAGTAGTAAAAGCCATTGGAATTTTTTTTATACATTGGAATAATTCGTTTGGTTATTTATAGACTAGTAAAGGGGAAAAGAATAACTAAAAAAAGAATTAGTTATTCATCAAAGTTTGATTTATTCAATGACTAGAATTAAACGCGGATATATAGCTCGGAGGCGTAGAACAAAACTTCGTTTATTTGCATCAAGCTTTCGAGGGGCTCATTCACGACTTACACGAACTATGACTCAACAGAGAATAAGAGCTTTAGTTTCGGCTCATCGGGATAGGGGTAAAAGAAAAAGAGATTTTCGTCGTTTGTGGATCACTCGAATAAATGCCGTAATTCACGAAACGGGGGTATTCTATAGTTATAACCAATTTATACACAATCTGTACAAGAAGCAATTACTTCTTAATCGGAAAATACTTGCACAAATAGCTCTATTAAATAGGAGTTGTCTTTATACGATTTCGAACGAGATAAAAAAATAAGGGGGTTGGAGGAAATCCCCTAAAATATTTTAAATAGAGTTCTAAGGAGAACGGGCTCGGGGAAGGTAGAGTAGAAATTAGTATTATAAAAAAAGTCGTCAAAACAAAATGAGGGTATATAGTCGCTAAAAAAAAGAGTTTTTCTTTTCGACGATTCTTTTCTTTTTTTTTTTTTTTTTTATGACAGACAGAGACGTAACAATAAATTTTTTATTCTTACTTGGATTTTTCGAACAAAATATTAATATCTTTTTTAATTCCTTCAGATTGGAATTTTTATTTAATTGAAGAAGAAGTCTATTTTTTTCTGGTTCTAAGGCTAGTAGTTCTAGGGGTCGACTCACTTCTTTCAAATTGTTTCTGATTATTAAGAAAAGGTAACAAAGATAAAATACGAGCTTGTTTTATAGCAATAGTAATTAATCGTTGTTGTTTTAAAGTCACTCTATTCACCCGTCTAGATAATATTTTTCCTTGTTCACTAATAAATCGACTAATTAAACTCATGTTTCTATAATCAATTCGATCCCCCGATTGGATCGGGGGCAAACGCCTACGAAAAGATCGCTTGGATTTAGTAAAAAGTCGCTTAGATTTATTCATAATTTTTTATTCCTTATTTCTAAAATCCTATTTTGATCAGATCAAAATAAAAACAATTTCTATTTATATTCTATATAGAATAGAGTTTCTATTTTATATATAGAATTAAGAATATAGGATTATCTTTTTTCTATTGATTTTTTTGTTTATATTTATATATATGTAATATATATATAGATACTATCATTATTCCTGTTCTTAAAATAACAGTTTACATACATTTTATCTATTTCTTTATTTCCCCGTGAACTGTATGTTTATAACAATAGGGACAGAATTTTCTCAATTCCAATCGACTAGGGGTGTTATGCCGATTCTTTTGAGTAATATATCTGGAAATTCCCGCCGATTCTTTCTTAATATCGTTTCGAACACAACTGGTACATTCCAAAATAATTGTTACTCGAACATCTTTGCCCTTGGCCATGAAACCTCCTTTGGATTTATGATTCACCCCAATCTTCTATTTTAATTTTAGGATCCAGAAAGAACAAGAACCAAAAAAATAGAAGCTGTTAACTAAAAAAAATTAGGAAATATTTTGTTGCAATGAATATTAATTAGTAATTAAATAAAAATAAAAAAAAAAAATAAAATAATAAGCAATACAATGATTTTTTGAAAACTATATTTAAAATCTTTGTACAGTATTTTTTTTAAGTATCTCGTAGGATACTAGTTCCCTAGCAACACCTTTTTCGTTCTATTAATAATAAAAAATCCTGAACACTCGTTTTTATGACCTCCCCCACCTTTTATAAAATTTTTTAGAATTAATTATAAAAAGGTATAAAAAGGTGGGGGGGATAATTAGCCCCCGATCGTTGATTGTATCTCTAAATTTTTCACCCCTTTCTGATGTTAATAACTAGAATTAAAAAAAGGGAAATGTTAATGCATCTGGAAATAAACGATTAATCTCTATTAATAAACCTGCTAACGAAACGAACCATAGAGTACTTAGTACCGGCGCTACGGAAAGATATGTTTTTAGATCTCGCATTTGAAATCCTCCTTCTTTCTTCTTTATTGTATTACATTATATATAGTAATATATATAACTACAGATGTACATGTAGTTAAGAAGTTCTTGTATACGTAAACCCCAAAATTATAATTGAAATCTTGTCTACTAGAACGATCTTATAGATTTAAAACGCTCTTATATATTACATTTTAAAATGTACACGCCATTTTATGATTTTATGTAAAATTTAAATTGAGAGAATTCTCATAAAAAAAGTAAATTTTTAATTATATGTTTGTTATCTGATATGATAACAAAAAAAAGAATAAATTAATTTGATATATCAATAAATAAATTAATTTGATATATCAATAAAAAAGAAGAAGGATGTGGAAAACCAGGCAGGAATTCTCTACAATGACACTGTAAACCAATTGAAAGGGATGTAGCGCAGCTTGGTAGCGCGTTTGTTTTGGGTACAAAATGTCACGGGTTCAAATCCTGTCATCCCTACCTAATTACTGCTCAGAAGAGCAGTAACGAGGGATCTATTTTAGATCTATCTTTTTTTAATAAAATTGGACATACATATAATTCTGAAATTTATGATATACTATGATATAGTATATACGTACAAAATCGATTCAGGTTAAAGAATGTCCTCTTTCTAGACTTTTCGTTTTTTAGAAAAAAAAACAAGAAAAGCGCTCTTAGTTCAGTTCGGTAGAACGTGGGTCTCCAAAACCCAATGTCGTAGGTTCAAATCCTACAGAGCGTGATTTCACTCTTGTTTATTAGATTATGTCAAAATTCCACTGTTCGCAAATAATGGAGCAGCAATCTGAATTAGACCTCCCGCATATGAAAGCAAGAAGGAGGTCAGTAAAAAAAGAGATGTTAATTAATCAAAAGTCCAACTGATCGCCACGCCTGTATTGTAAATAAGCAGTTACGAATAATCCAGCCAAAGTAATAGGAATTAGACCTAAGACGATTCCAAATAAAAAAACTTCAATCATGTCAATTTTCTTTTGTTTTCATTTTTAAAAGGGAGAAAAGAGAGGTACTAGCTATTCCTAGCTCTTAATCTGTATTGCCGATGAATCTCAATGACCAAAATTGGGTAATTAACCCGGTAAGGAACTATCGAGCATATGAAATACCACAGAACTCCTTTTTTTATAAAAAAATATTCATTCAATTAATTTCAAATAAGTCGTATTTTGCTTAGACCAATAAATAGAACTGAGGTTATAGTTAAAGCTGCTAGTAGAAAACCGAAATAACTAGTTATAGTAGGCATGAAGGCACTCAATAAAATATGTTTTTTTATACATATGTTTCTAAAGTACTTCCCTAAGTTTCACAAAAAAAAATTTTAAGAGATAG